TATTCCATAAGGGCTTACTCGATCCAATCGTACCACGTAATCCTTTAAAGGGTGTTTTGAGTGAATTATTTCGACTACATGCTTTCTTTCCTTTGAATCAAACTTAGATTAAGGAGAGCTGTAGAGTAGGGTCTAAATTTATTAATTATTTAAGTAATTAATAAAACGCAATCAATTTTTTGAAATTTAAATTCCGAAATTATAAGACAAGAGCATGAAACTAACTAATAATATGAATAATAAAAGGGTGGATTATCATACATATATTTCGTGTAGAAACGTGTAGAAAGGCGAATAAGTCCGTTTATTTACATATTTTTTGTTTAATAAATACTTATTAAAAAAAAAAAAAATATTAAAACATAGACTTATATATTCCTTATTTTGGTATATACTCACTTAGGTATACTTAGTATAATATAAGTATAATAATTATATATAATTATTATATATGAATTATAAAAATATATGAATTATAAAATAAAATATCTTTATAACACTATAAAGTTAGAATAGAAAACAATAAATAAAAATAACAGGTACAAATATTAAATCGAGGTACCCATTCAATGATAACTCTCAACAACTTTCCCTCCGTTTTTGTGCCTTTAGTGGGCTTAGTATTTCCGGCAATTGCAATGGTTTCTTTATCTCTTTATGTTCAAAAAAACAAGATTTTTTAGATACTATAGGGACACCTCTTATCCAATTATTATTTTTTTAACTTATTTTCATCATAACACCCATATCTATTTCGTAGAATATGGTATAACATGTGGTTTATTTCGAGCATAAGCTCTTATGTATGTGTAAATATGATATATGGGTAAATGAATTATAACAATTTTCAAATGGATTGGTATCGAGAAGAATTTCGGAAATGTAAAGTAAATATATCTATATGGGGATATCTATAGGAAATCAAATCGTATGAAAGAGAGGTTTTTTTTTAGTTTTGATCTAAGCAATTCGATGAATTTTTCTAAAAGGTTTACATCGTAGTAGTGCTGGTTGATGAGAGTTGTTTCGGAAACAAAAAAAGTAAAATAAAATTTATTTTTGTTATTCTTCCAATTCAAATAAAATGCAACTAGGTCTAGTGAGAATATGAGTTGGCGATCAGAACGTATATGGATAGAACTTATAGCGGGATCTCGAAAAATAAGTAATTTTGGTTGGGCCCTTATTCTTTTTTTAGGTTCATTAGGTTTTGTATTGGTTGGAACCTCCAGTTATTTTGGTAGGAATTTTATATCTTTATTTCCTTCTCAGCAAATAAATTTTTTTCCACAAGGGATCGTGATGTCTTTCTATGGGATCGCGGGTCTTTTTATTAGCTCCTACTTGTGGTGCACAATTTCGTGGAATGTGGGTAGTGGTTATGATCGATTCGATATAAAAGAGGGCATAGTGTGTATTTTTCGTTGGGGATTTCCTGGAAAAAACCGTCGCATATTCCTGCGATTCCTTATGAAAGATATTCAGTCCATCAGAATAGAAAATAAAGAGGGTCTTTTTGCTCGTCGGGTCCTTTATATGGAAATCAGAGGCCAGGGAGCCATTCCCTTGACGCGTACTGATGAAAATTTGACTCCACGAGAAATTGAACAAAAAGCTGCTGAATTGGCCTATTTCTTGCGCGTACCAATTGAAGTATTTTGAAAAAAAGGAACTAAAAAACGAATACTTTGCCAGAGGGAAAAAACTCAAGAACCCTTTTTTTTCTACACCATAACTTAATGGAAGTTTGTTCTGAATGCCGATTCAAGCCAAAATAAACGTATACGAAGCAACCCTAAAACGAAAATTTTTGTGTCCATAATTTTTTTTTTTTTTTTTTGAAATCGAAATATTTGCTATTTTATTTAATAGAATGGGAGTTCTTTCGTCTCGAAATCCGATTAATATTAATTTGAAGTGGGCTCTTTCTTATTTGATTTCTCTATTCTTTCTAGATTCAAGAACTAACCTAACCACTATACTGCATCACAAATAAAAACCTCGAAATAGATTAGATTAATGGACTCGATGACTTGGGATATAACTTATGCTTGATAGAAATATCATATAGAGTCGATGCATGGGGTGAGTTCATTAAAACTTCAAAAATTCACAGACGAAAAAAATGGCAAAAAAGAAAGTATTCATTTCCCTTCTATATCTTGCATTTATAGTATTTTTGCCTTGGTGGATCTCTCTCTCATTTAAAAAAAGTCTGGAATCTTGGATTACTAATTGGTGGAATATTAGCCAATCCGAAATTTTTTTGAATGATATTCAAGAAAAGAGTATTCTAAAAAAATTCATAGACTTAGAGGAACTCTTTCGTTTGGAGGAAATGATAAAGGAATACCCAGAAACCCATTTTCAAAAGCTTCGCGTCGAAATCTATAAAGAAACAACCGAATTGATCAAGATGCACAACGAGGATCGTATCCATACAATTTTTCACTTCTCGACAAATATAATCTGTTTCGTTATTCTAAGTGGTTATTCTATTCTAGGTAATGAAGAACTTGTGCTTCTTAACTCTTGGGTTCAAGAATTCCTATATAACTTAAGCGACACAATAAAAGCCTTTTCTATTCTTTTATTAACTGATTTGTGTATAGGATTCCATTCGCCCCACGGTTGGGAATTAATGATTGGCTCTGTCTACAAAAATTTTGGATTTGCTCATAATGATCAAATTATATCCGGTCTTGTTTCTACTTTTCCAGTTATTTTAGATACAATTTTTAAATATTGGATCTTTCGTTATTTAAATCGCGTATCTCCTTCACTTGTAGTGATTTATCATTCAATGAATGACTGAAAAATGATCGAACGACCAAATTAGAATATTTTTGTTACTTTGTACATAAGCAAAACAAACACTCAAAATTGTACTTATTCTTTCTTGCCAGCCAAGGGATTTCTCCAATATTTCAGAAAAAGTATTTAAGTAAATAGCAAAATTCTAGATAGGGAACTCTACTAGCGACCTACCTAATTTTATTGTAAAAAATTTCGGGATCAATGATTGGACCATGCAAACTACAAAAACCTTTTCGTCGATAAAGAAAAAGATTACTCGATCCATTTCTCTATCGCTCATGATATATATAATAACTCAGGCACCCATTTCAAATGCCTATCCGATTTTTGCACAGCAGGGTTATGAAAATCCACGAGAAGCAACGGGCCGTATTGTATGTGCCAATTGCCATTTAGCTAATAAACCCGTGGATATCGAGGTTCCACAAGCGGTACTTCCGGATACTGTATTTGAAGCAGTTGTTCGAATTCCCTATGATCTGCAAGTGAAACAAGTTCTTGCTAATGGTAAAAAAGGGGCTTTGAATGTGGGGGCTGTTCTTATTTTACCCGAGGGGTTTGAACTAGCCCCGCCCGATCGTATTTCGCCCGAGATTAAAGAAAAGATAGGAAATCTGTCTTTTCAAAGTTACCGCCCTACTAAAAAAAATATTCTTGTGATAGGTCCTGTTCCTGGTCAGAAATATAGTGAAATCACCTTTCCTATTCTTTCCCCTGATCCCGCTACTAAGAAAGACGCTCATTTCTTAAAATATCCCATATACGTAGGCGGGAACAGAGGAAGGGGGCAGATTTATCCCGACGGGAGCAAGAGTAACAACAATGTTTATAATGCTACCGCCGCAGGTATAGTAAGTAAAATCATACGAAAAGAAAAAGGGGGATACGAAATAACCATAGTGGAGGCATTGGATGGACGTCAAGTGGTTGATATTATCCCTCCGGGGCCTGAACTTCTTGTTTCTGAGGGCGAATCCATCAAACTTGATCAACCATTAACGAGTAATCCTAATGTGGGCGGATTTGGTCAGGGGGATGCAGAAGTAGTACTTCAAGATCCATTACGGGTCCAAGGCCTCTTGCTCTTCTTGGCATCCGTTATTTTTGCACAAATATTTTTGGTTCTTAAAAAGAAACAGTTTGAGAAGGTTCAATTGTCCGAAATGAATTTCTAGATCCGCAAATTTTTCAACACCAAACTCTAAAAATAAATAAACTTTTATTGGCAATTATATTATGTAATTGTGTATGATCAAAAAAATTTTGTTTGTTTCTTTTTTCGTATTTCGGAAATTACTTCTACTGGTTATGATGTGTATATTGTCAAGACGACTATTTGATTTTACTTATCTCTTCTTTGTTTTTTCAATCAAAATCGAAGTGATATAGAATGAATCCGTAGTTTTATATTTGAATAGAGTCAAAACAAAAGATAAATAAGCGGAGAATGAGAATATAAACCAAAGCAGAAATGAAAGGAACGGGAGTTTAGGGGGGGGGGTTGTGCGTCTCCTAGTCTTTGACACAAGAAAAGGGATTTTACACAATCCCGTCTTGTGTCGAATTAATAATGATTCTTGATCCTATTCGTCAAAAATTCCTATTCATAGGTTACATTTTTTTTTTGTTTATCATAACCTTTTTTCGATTTATCGTGTTAATAGATTTAACATGTTAATTAAGTAGTGGACAAACAAAAATATCGGTAAATTTATTGACCAAATAGAACTTCGAAAATAGAAAAAAGGAAACTTTGATTAAATTAAGATTAGGTAGTATAGAAAGTGATATCTAATCGATAGAAATCCATATATGTAGAACTATATAGAATTGTGAGTCATCCAAAAAACGGAAATCGAGTGATTCCTTCTTTATTTTCATTTTAAAAGTATTCACAGATACTTTTGAGTAATTGATTCAGAACATCAATCATAAAAAAATATTATGATTATTGATTATTAAGAACTCAACGGGATCCCGTTGAGTTCTTATACTTTCATGTCTATAACCTAGTTCATCCGGTTATTACAGAGATGAACCTAATCCGGAATATGAACCATAAAAGAAAATACCAAGTAAACCAATTATAACAATACCGGTTACAGTACCTATTATCCAAAGAGGAATCCTTCCAGTAGTATCGGCCATTTGCCCGACTTTCCTCCACATTTTTCAAGTGGTCA